GTAAGGGTATTCATATTACAAATCTTACTAGAACTGCTCGTTTTTTATCAGAAGCGTGTGATTTGGTTTTTGATGCAGCAAGTAGGAGAAAACAATTCTTAATTGTTGGTACCAAAAATAAAGCAGCTGATCCAGTAGCGCGGGCTGCAATAAGAGCTCGGTGTCATTATGTTAATAAAAAATGGCTAGGCGGCCTTTTAACGAATTGGTCCACTACAGAAATGAGACTTCAAAAGTTCAGGGACTTGAGAATGGAACAAAAGACAGGGGGAATCCACCGCCTTCCGAAAGGGGATGCGGCTCGATTAAAGAGACAGTTATTTCACTTGCAAACATATTTGGGCGGGATTAAATATATGACAGGGTTACCCGATATTGTAATAATCGTTGATCAGCAAGAAGAATATATGGCTCTTCAAGAATGTATCACTTTGGGAATTCCAACAATTTGTTTAATTGATACAAACTGTGACCCGGATCTCACAGATATTTCGATTCCAGCGAATGATGACGCTATAGCTTCAATCCGATTAATTCTTAACAAATTAGTATTTGCGATTTGTGAAGGGCGTTCTAGCTATATACGAAATCCCTGATTAATAATAAGATAAAGAAATTCTTTTTTGAATTCCATAGATTGACGGAATCCGTTACTATTTCTGAATCTCATAAAAGAGATAAAAAACTGGGGATATTATGTGATTAGTTGGTATCTAAAATATACAATTCAAGTGAGCAAGTCGAAAAAAAGACGGTTGAATCAAAATAATTTCTTGTAAAGTTTTCTTTCTTTCAGAGGACAATATGAATGTTCTATCATATTCCATTAACACATTAAAAGGGTTATATGAAATATCTGGTGTGGAAGTAGGCCAGCATTTCTATTGGAAAATAGGCGGTTTCCAAGTCCATGCCCAAGTACTTATTACTTCTTGGGTTGTAATTGTTATCTTATTAGGTTCAGCCATTGTAACTGTTCGGAATCCACAAACCATTCCTACTGACGGTCAGAATTTCTTCGAATATATCCTTGAATTTATTCGAGATGTGAGCAAAACCCAGATTGGAGAGGAATATGGTCCATGGGTTCCCTTTATTGGAACTTTGTTTCTATTTATTTTTGTTTCTAATTGGTCAGGGGCGCTTTTACCTTGGAAAATCATAGAGTTACCTCATGGAGAGTTAGCCGCACCCACGAATGATATAAATACTACCGTTGCTTTAGCTTTACTTACGTCAATAGCATATTTTTATGCGGGCCTTAGCAAAAAAGGATTAGGTTATTTCGGTAAATACATACAACCAACTCCAATCCTTTTACCCATTAACATTTTAGAAGATTTCACAAAACCTTTATCACTTAGCTTTCGACTTTTTGGAAATATATTAGCGGATGAATTAGTAGTTGTTGTTCTTGTTTCTTTAGTACCTTCAGTGGTTCCTATACCTGTCATGTTCCTTGGATTATTTACAAGTGGTATTCAAGCTCTTATTTTTGCAACTTTAGCTGCGGCTTATATAGGTGAATCCATGGAGGGACACCATTGACTAAGTTTCGAAATAGTCTTTTTTAGCTTAGTGTAAGGTAATCTATGCCTTGCTCGAGATAATCTTCTTCGTGAACATAAATATACACATAAATAGACAAAAAAGTCTATAAGATCTATCTATCTATAAGATCTAGAAGAATAGTAAAAAAGATTACGATATTAGGGAATTGTAAAAAAAAAATGAGGTTCTATAGAGCGATTCCCATTTCAGTCGGTTTTATTCAATTCAAAGATTGACCAAAAGAAAATATTAATAAAGAATAAATTACATGAACTTAGATCAACCAAAGACTTATATTTCTATGCAATGATTTAGACTAAGAAATTCGCCCATTTAGATTGATTGTATCCATGTGGGATAATGCTAAATTCTAAATTAAATAAAAGGAAGATTAGGGGTTTACAAAAAATGAGATTCAAGAGAAAATGGTTTCGTTAGAAGAGTGGGATCAAACTAGGTATATGTAATATATATAATCGCTATAAGCCAACTTTCCTTTATAGATGTTTCGAAAAATGTTTTTAAAATACGACTGAATCCAAGATACAAATAGTTGGTTTACGTTATGGAAGAAAGACATGTATATGTAATAGTAGGCTAGTTATATATGAGCTAAAAGATATATCTAATCTGTCCTCCTATTATTGAGAATTGGGGTAGGGATTCCAATAAAAGTCCTTCCGTTTCATTTGTAACTGTGAATTCAATTCAATATTGAATAAAGAAATTCAATCAAGAAAAAGAACGAAGAGTTCGAATTCAAAGAATGGTTCGGAACAAAGAAAGAAATGGAAAAACAAAAAGTTGTATGAATTCTATGAATTCACAAAAACTCTGTGGATAGGAACTATAAAATAGATATCGAAGTAGTTCTGATGATTCAATAATATTACTACTTCAATTGGGAGCTCTTAGTTGCGTTACTTTGACTAGATGAAAATTTTATCGA